GAGTTATTCTTATTATAGAATTTCTAGTAGAATCGACAAGATGTAAACACAAGCAAACGGACATTTTTCGAACTATCCAAGGAATCTGACTTACATGTAGAAAGAAGAGGACTTTTTCTTTCTTTTATCGTTTTTTATTTTAAGTCTGTTGTTGAGGCGGCACCCGGATTTGAACTGGGGAAAAAGGATTTGCAGTCCCCCGCCTTACCACTCGGCCATGCCGCCAAAACGATAGAAACTAGATTCCAATTTTCTTTTTTTTTTCAACTTCGAAAAAAAATATATATAGATTTTCAGTCACAAAATATAGAATCGAGTACAAATCGGAACCATTAACTATTGACTATAAATTCATGACCATTTTTGAATTCAAATTCAAATCTACATTTTTTATTTCTAATAATATTAAGAAAATCATTAGAAATGCATTTATAACTAATATATATTGAGTTTTTTTCAATTAAAAAGAAATCTTCTTCAATTTCAATTATAACAGTAATGATGAGTATATGTAAACCCCAGAAGCAGAACATACGTTACGTTGTGTTATATAGCTATAGCTCTATAATGGGGTATTTTATCTCTCTAGGGACGCTTTTGAGGAGTAATTATCAATAAATTTTTATATTTCAATTTTTCCCTTGAAGAGAACATTTCCTTTTTGATAGAGCATAGCATGTGCTGTCCCAAATAGAACTGTACCACAATAAAAGAAGAAAAAGAGACATATATATATCTGTGCATTCTTTTTTATTTTAATATTAAAAAAATTAATAAATAAAAAAACACAAGTTTTCTTACCTACTTCAATTTACTGATATTCTAACTATTCTATTCAAAATAGGGAAAAATAAACCTCTTTTCTGCAAATATTTTTTGAACAATGAAATAAAAATACATGAAAAAGTAAAGTGGTTAAAAAAAAAGTTTTCTATTTATTATATGTTTATCTGCTCGAACAGATCCAATGATGAATAAATTTTTTATGCTATGCAATCGAATTGGAATATGTAATATCATAGGTGAAAATGAAATTACTTTTTTTCTAGTTTTTACAAAACTCCGTAAGCTCCAGTGGTATTTCTCAATTCTGTTCCATTTGGATCTATTTCTTATAAAAAATTCCAATTGAATCTAGTCTCCGTTCATACGTATTTCATACATTCCATATATCTTGGAGTTGGATAAAATTTCATGTGATTCAGTAAACAGAATAGAAATTCCATTATTACTAGATCGAATTCTATGGATATGATTCGGTGAAGAATGAGAGATGGGATGGGATTTTTTCAATAAACGGATAAATGGGAAATTCAAAAAAAATGCTTGGGGATGAAAAAGAGGGAACATCTACAATACCCGGATTGAATCAGATACAATTTGAAGGGTTTTATCGGTTTATTGATCAGGGTTTAATAGAAGAACTTTCTAAGTTTCCAAAAATTGAAGATATAGATCACGAAATTGAATTTCAATTATTTGTGGAAACTTATCAATTGGTAGAACCTCTGATAAAAGAACGAGATGCTGTCTATGAATCACTTACATATTCTTCTGAATTATATGTATCCGCGGGATTAATTTGGAAAACCAGTAGGAATATGCAAGAACAACGAATTTTTATTGGAAACATTCCTTTAATGAATTCCCTTGGAACTTTTATAGTAAACGGAATATACAGAATTGTGATCAACCAAATATTGCAAAGTCCCGGTATCTATTACCAGTCAGAATTGGATCATAACGGGATTTCGGTCTATACCGGCACCATAATATCAGATTGGGGAGGCAGGTTAGAATTAGAGATTGATAAAAAAGCAAGAATATGGGCTCGGGTGAGTAGGAAACAAAAAATATCTATTCTAGTTCTATCATCAGCTATGGGTTTGAATCTACGAGAAATTCTAGAGAATGTTTGCTACCCTGAAATTTTCTTATCTTTCTTGACCGATAAGGAGAAAAAAAAAATTGGGTCAAAAGAAAATGCTATTTTGGAGTTTTATCAACAATTTTCTTGTGTAGGTGGGGATCCAATATTTTCTGAATCCTTATGTAAGGAATTACAAAAAAAATTCTTTCACCAAAGGTGTGAATTAGGAAGGATTGGTCGCCGAAATATTAATTGGAGACTGAATCTTAATATACCTCAGAACAATATATTTTTATTACCACGAGATATATTAGCAGCTGCCGATCATTTGATTGGGATGAAATTTGGAATGGGTACACTTGATGATATGAATCATTTGAAAAATAAACGTATTCGCTCTGTAGCGGATCTTTTACAAGACCAGCTCGGGTTGGCTCTGGCTCGTTTAGAAAATGTAGTTAAGGGAACTATCTCCGGAGCAATTAGGCATAAATTGATACCTACTCCTCAGAATTTGGTAACTTCAACTCCGTTAACAACTACTTATGAATCCTTTTTCGGATTACACCCATTATCTCAAGTTTTGGATCGAACTAATCCATTGACACAAATCGTTCATGGGAGAAAATT